GATCAGTTGGACCTTTGATTGAGTAACATCTTTTTTTTTTGATTGACCTCCTCCTTAATCTGCAGGGGGTCAAATTCAGGTTGCAGTTCAAGTTAGTGAAGTTGTTTTATTGTGATTCGACATTACAAGAACAGAATCACGCTCTGTAGGATTTGAACCTACGACATCGGGTTTTGGAGACCCACGTTCTACCGAACTGAACTAAGAGCGCTTTCTTATGACAGCAGATACGACTGTCAAGAAAAGGATTCTTTTTGTACCCCCAATACATTTTGCATGCATTGCATATAGTATCATAAAATAAAAGATTATGTCCAATTTTCATCGATAGGAAAAATAATAGGTAGGGATGACAGGATTTGAACCCGTGACATTTTGTACCCAAAACAAACGCGCTACCAAGCTGCGCTACATCCCTTTTAATTGTTGTACAGTGTCATTGTAGAGAATCCCTGTTTTGTTTTCCACATCGTTATTTACTCTACCTATATACAATTTCTCTTGCCATTTCTTCTTTTTGGTCTCATATCTCATATAATAAAAGAATTATATACATATGAAACCTAACGTATAAAAGAATTAATATTTATCGGTAATGCTCAGGAAGAGGGGGTCATCTTTTTCTGTTTTAGGTACAAGTGGATCTCATCTACCGGATCATTGTACATATCCATTTTAGTTAGGGATTCCGCGTACAAATACAAGTGATCTTTAACTACATATGCATCTGATCATATATGTATTCCAATAAAGAAGGAGGATTTTCAATGCGAGATATAAAAACATATCTCTCCGTGGCACCTGTGCTAACTACTCTATGGTTTGGGTCTTTAGCAGGTCTATTGATAGAGATCAATCGTTTATTCCCAGATGCGTTGGTATTCCCCTTTTTTTCATTCTAGTTATTGATATGGGAATGGATGAATGAAGAAGATTAGAGATACAATAAATTCTCTGTGACCAACCCCCCCTTTTTTTTTTCAGTTCTTTAGGATAGGAAGGAAAGAGAAAGAATAAAAGTGGATTGAACCTCAGTCAAACTCGGGTTCAGGATAGAATTAATAGAGGTAGAACAGAAATAGAAATGGGGGTCTAGGGCAGGCTGTTCGAGATCATATAAGATAGTAAATGAAATGCTGGGATTAGGAATAATGAATAGTTAGAAATAATTGTATTACTTATGATTTTATTACTTTATTGATTGCAACGAAATCTTTCATAATTGGATTTCGAGTTAGCAACCTATTTTCTATTTATTTTTCGTTCCTTTCTTCTTCTTCGGTTCGGATCGAAAATAGAAGAATTGAGTGAATCCAAAGGAGGTTCATGGCCAAGGGTAAAGATGTCAGAGGAGTAGTTATTTTGCAATGTACCAGTTGTGTCCGAAATGATTTCAATAAAGAATCGCGAGGCACTTCCAGATATATTACTCAAAAGAATCGACACAATACACCTAGTCGATTGGAATTGAGAAAATTCTGTCCTTATTGTTACAAGCATACGATTCATGGGGAGATAAAGAAATAGATCGAACGGAACACGTGTACCATCCTTCCAAGGAACAGGAAGAAATTATATATATATAAACAAATCAAGTCCTATTTCGGTCGGATCCGAAATGAATGAAGAAATGGGATTTTAGAGATAAGGAATAAACCATGGATAAATCCAAGCGACTCTTTCGTAAATCCAAGCGATCTTTTCGTAGGCGTTTGCCCCCAATTGGATCGGGGGATCGAATTGATTATAGAAACATGAGTTTAATTAGTCAATTTATTAGTGAACAGGGAAAAATATTATCTAGACGAGTGAATAGATTGACCTTGAAACAACAACGATTAATTACTATTGCTATAAAACAAGCTCGTATTTTATCTTCGTTACCTTTTCTTAATAATGAGAAACAATTTGAGAAAACCGAGTCGATCCCTAGAACTACTGGTCCTAGAACCAGAAATAAATAGGCCTACTCCTCAATTGAATCAAAACAACTCTAATTGGAATTCAAAATCAGATTGATTGATGTTTTGTTCGAAAAAGCCGAGAGATTTGATTGTTGCGTCGTAATAGAATAAAAAAAAAGAATGGGAGAAGAAGAAATCTGTTTTTTTTTGAAACGTGTTCGTTCATTCCTACTACTTATCTTATCATATTAATTTCTACTCTACCTTCCCGGAGGTCATTCTCCGGGGAACTCCGTTTAAATCATTCCGGTGAATTCCTTCCAATCTCCTTATTTGATAATCTCATTGGAAATCATGTAAAGACAATTCCTATTTGATATAGCTATTTGTGCAGGTATTTTACGATTAAGAAGCAACTGCCTCTTGTACAGATCATGTATTAATCGACTATAACTATAGGATACCCTATTCTCACGAGTTACTGCATTTATCCGAGTGATCCACAAACGACGAAAATCTCTCTTTCGCCTGCCTCTATCCCGATGAGTGGACACCAAAGCTCTCATTTTCTGTTGAGTAGTAGTTCGAGTAAGTCTTGAATGGGCCCCTCGAAAGGTTGATGCAAATAAACGAATTTTTGTTCGACGTCTCCGAGCTATATATCCTCGTCTAACTCTGGTCATTGAATCAAATTAAACTTTGATGAATAACTAATCGATTTCTTTTCTTTCAGTCATTCTTTTCCCCTCTCCTGGTTTATTAATAACAAAACGGATTCTTCCGATGTATAAAATAAAAATTCCAATGGCTTTTGCTACTATGACCTTCCCAACCACGATTTTTTATTTCTTCCAGGCATTTATTTCACCTCAAAATAAGAAATTTTACCGATATTTGGTATAAAATAGGTATAAAATAAATAGGTAGTAAATGTAAATGGATAAATAAATAAATAGTGGCTTCCATCGTTTCTATGGTTACTTCTTAAACGGTGAGGCCCTCTCTATACACCGGAGCCCCTTCCCTCATTTAATCAATGTTATTGGTAACTTGTACAGTTCACACTCTTTGGCTCTACCCATGAATTATCCAGTAATAGGTCTTTTCACAATGAGATCTATTCATACAGTGACGGCATTTAATTATGAAGGTTGGCTAGGTAGCTGACCCTGTTAGTCCGTTCTTGCAAGAGTAGGAGCATAATCTTTCTGCTTCTTAAATATCATTTCCCCCGCTTAATGGATAACCATTTGCTACCAATGGAGAATTGCTTTTCATCTCAAATCGAGGTGATTGGATTTGCACCAATGGAAACCATAAATTCCATACACAATAGAGGTATATGATAGATCTTTATTTTTAGATAGTGAATGGAGTTCTTCCATTCTATCCCATTCATTGGTACTGGTCATTGAGACTGGAAAAATCGTCTCATTTGTTCTAGCTCATGATCTGAACGAGTCGCACATACACCCTAGTACATGTTCCTCGACGCTGAGGACATCCTCGAAGAGCTGGGGATTTCGTGACATTTCTGATTGGCTGTCTTGTGTTTCTAATAAGTTGTTTAATAGTTGGCATGCTGAATCGTATACAGAATGGGCTGGTTTAGATCGATCCTAACCGGATGATTATGAATTACTTCCATTTACTATTTTATTTTACCCGGGTAAGAAGATAAAAGATCAAATCACGGTTCATTCGAATTATGATTCGAAATGGAATCACGGATTTATGCGAAATCCCCGGTATTTTCGACCGCTACAAGATCAACAATGCCATGAGCTTGGGCTTCTGCTGCTGACATAAAAACATCTCTTTCCATGTCTTCGGATACAACCCATAAAGGATTGCCCGTTCTTTGTACATAAACCCTTGTGAGGATTTCGCGTAGTTTCAGTAGTTCTTCCGCTTCCAGGATAAATTCTCCTGTGGGTGCCTCATAAAAAGAACTAGCAGGTTGGTGGATCATAACCCTGATGATATAACATAATAAACGATTCCTCTATCTCGCATGATCGGTCGAAAGGAAGGGATAAAGAATAACAAACAAGAAGAAAAAGATAGAATTGAACAACCGTACAGGCATCTTTTGTGCATTGCATACGGCTCTGCAATGGAATTTCTTTTTCCCTTCCATCGAAGAAAGAGACAAATAGAATCCATCAGACCCAGATCGTTGAATGATCCATTTACCATCCTTCCTTTCGTAGGAGTCAAAAAATACTATGATGGTTCCGTTGCTTTATATATTTATCTCGTCTGAGATTCAGCAATCCCAAAGTTTCTTTTTGATCCGATCAAATAAGGAAAAAAGAATCTTTTTTTTTTTTTCATACTCTTTCATAACATAAATATCGGAAAGAGACTTCTGGTGTGGAAGCAAAAAGGTTTGTGACGCTGAAATGGAACCCCGATACATAAGATCAAATCGGAAATAACCTTTGTTTCATACTACTATCTCGATACATAATCTCATGTTATGAAAAAACGAGAATGGTTTGCTAATATCGAACTCGAAGTGCCATGCTATTATTACTTATTATTTATATTCCATATGGCGAAGGCATAGTCTTCTTTTTCTCTCAAATAAAAAACTCATTGGCGCCAAGCGTGAGGGAATGCTAGACGTTTGGTAATTTCTCCTCCGACCAGGATGAAAGATCCCATTGAAGCGGCTAATCCCATGCATATTGTATGCACATCTGGTGGCACAAATTGCATAGTATCATAAATAGATATTCCTGGTATTACCCATCCGCCGGGAGAGTTTATAAACAAATAAAGATCCCTGGTATCATCCTCTATGCTGAGATATACCATGAGACCAACAAGTTGATTCGAGATCTCGCTATCAACCTCTTGGCCTAAAAAAAGTAATCTTTCTCGATAAAGTCGGTTGATTAGGACAAAATTGTATCCTTTAGGAACCGTACACGCACCTTTGGATGCATACGGTTCAAAAAATAAAAATTGCGAAACAAAAAAAGAATCAATGTGTCGATTCCAGCCCTTTTCTCTTTTCGTAGCAGGGTTTTTCCTAACGAAGGGGCTTTTTCTTCCATTTTTCAAGAAACATGAGTTTTGACTTGACTTGCTTCCCTAGAATTCACTGAACTTATCGAACTAACCTCTCATTGATGTATTGTTTCATCGAGATCCAAATCACGATGTAATTTTCTTGTTCCTGAATGGGCCTCTTCAATTCTTTTAGGTTTATGCTCTACTCCGGGTAAAGATCTGCCCGAATTCTATTTGCACATATAGGACAAATAATATCAGTACCACTTCTTTTTGCTACGACTTCTTTTTTTTTTTCAATTCGTTTCATGTCTTCCGCCCAATATATGATGTATTCATCATATTACTCCATTGATTGGCAGTATGAGATCACTCATATGGTATAAAGGAATCATTTATGATACGAGTGGTAATCATACATAGATTACCAATTTGGTATTTTCTGAACGGAGCCTGTATACTTCATTTTATTGGTCCAAGCCAACCATAAATTCTTCTAATTGATAATATGGATCCCCCAATAAATTGATCTAATTGCACTTCACGCTCCGAATTATTGATGGTTCAATCAATCTTTCTTGGGCGAAAGAGAGGATATCTCCATCGGGGGAGAGAACGGGGAAATCCCATATGACCCAATATGTCTGACAAGTCGCACTATACGTCAACCCAAACTGCATCTTCCTCTCCAGGACTCCGAAAAGGTACTTTTGGAACACCAATGGGCATTAAATTAAAGAAAAAGAGGTTAAGTACTATACTTCACTTTGATGTGGAAACGTAACAACGGGTTTATTGTCTTCATAATATTGCCGTTTATCGTATTTTATCCATAGATTCGAAGGTTCATGGAGGAAGACAAAATGAATAAAGAAAAATTCTTACGAATGGATCGTTTGAATGATCAACAAGTATCTATGCATTCGCTCACAAAAAATGGGACCAGCCCCCATTGCGTATTGGTACTTATTGGGTATAGAATAGATCTGCTTCTCTTTGTTCCTACGAACAGAATTGTTCAATTATTACCAACGGAACGGAATAAATATTAACCCTTGCTTCGGGATAATCCACTGAAAAGGTGAGGTCCATAGCATAGTCTTTTCCAATGCGATAAAGTTACATAGTGTCTATTTTTTCTTTGATAAAGGGGTATTTCCATGGGTTTACCTTGGTATCGTGTTCATACCGTCGTATTGAATGATCCCGGTCGGTTGCTTTCTGTCCATATAATGCATACAGCTCTAGTTTCTGGTTGGGCCGGTTCGATGGCTTTATACGAATTAGCAGTTTTTGATCCCTCTGATCCCGTTCTTGATCCAATGTGGAGACAAGGTATGTTCGTTATCCCTTTCATGACTCGTTTAGGAATAAACAATTCATGGGGTGGTTGGAGTATCACAGGAGGAACTATAACGAATCCGGGTATTTGGAGTTACGAAGGTGTGGCCGGGGCACATATTGTGTTTTCTGGCTTGTGCTTCTTAGCAGCTATCTGGCATTGGGTGTATTGGGACCTAGAAATATTCTGTGATGAACGTACGGGAAAACCCTCTTTGGATTTGCCCAAGATCTTTGGAATTCATTTATTTCTCTCAGGGGTGGCTTGCTTTGGGTTTGGCGCATTTCATGTAACAGGCTTGTATGGTCCTGGAATATGGGTGTCCGATCCTTATGGCCTAACCGGAAAAGTACAATCTGTAAATCCAGCGTGGGGCGCGGAAGGTTTTGATCCTTTTGTTCCGGGAGGAATAGCCTCTCATCATATTGCAGCGGGGACATTGGGCATATTAGCGGGTCTATTCCATCTTAGTGTCCGCCCGCCCCAACGTCTATACAAAGGATTACGTATGGGCAATATTGAAACGGTCCTTTCCAGTAGTATCGCTGCTGTCTTTTTTGCAGCTTTCGTTGTTGCTGGAACTATGTGGTATGGTTCAGCAACTACCCCGATCGAATTATTTGGTCCCACTCGTTATCAGTGGGATCAGGGATACTTCCAGCAAGAAATATATCGAAGGGTTGGTGCCGGGCTAGCCGAAAATCTGAGTTTGTCGGAAGCTTGGTCTAAAATTCCCGAAAAATTAGCTTTTTATGATTACATCGGTAATAATCCGGCGAAAGGGGGATTATTCAGAGCAGGCTCAATGGATAACGGGGATGGAATAGCTGTTGGATGGTTAGGACACCCCATCTTTAGAGATAAAGAAGGGCATGAGCTTTTTGTACGTCGTATGCCTACTTTTTTTGAAACATTTCCAGTAGTTTTGGTAGACGGAGACGGAATTGTGAGAGCCGATGTTCCTTTTAGAAGGGCAGAATCAAAGTATAGTGTCGAACAGGTAGGTGTAACTGTTGAGTTCTATGGTGGCGAACTCAATGGAGTCAGTTATAGTGATCCCGCTACTGTGAAAAAATATGCTAGACGTGCCCAATTGGGTGAAATTTTTGAATTAGATCGTGCTACTTTGAAATCCGATGGTGTTTTTCGTAGTAGCCCAAGAGGTTGGTTCACTTTTGGACATGCTACGTTTGCTTTGCTCTTCTTTTTCGGACACATTTGGCATGGCGCTAGAACCTTGTTCAGAGATGTTTTTGCTGGTATTGACCCAGATTTGGATGCTCAAGTGGAATTTGGGGCATTCCAAAAACTTGGAGATCCAACTACAAAGAGACAAGTAGTCTGATACAACATTGCTCTGGTATCTTTCGCCTCTATTTGATTTTTTTTTTGATTTGACATAAGGGATTGGAGAAATCTTGATTTTCATCATCGCCTTTTCTTTGACTCTTGCCCTTTCTTTATCTGGGAAATGATCCCAAATGAATAGGTGTGGAAGCTATAATTGTAAACCACGATCGAATCTATGGAAGCATTGGTTTATACATTCCTGTTAGTCTCGACTTTAGGGATCATTTTTTTCGCTATCTTTTTTCGAGAACCGCCTAAGGTTCCGACTAAAAAGATGAAATGATTTTTCATTATCTCAATTGAAGTAATGAGCCCCCCAATATGGGAGGTTCATTATTTCAACTAGTCCCCGTGTTCCTCGAATGGATCTCTTAGTTGTTGAGAGGGTTGCCCAAAAGCGGTATATAAGGCGTACCCAGTAAAGCTTACAAGTGAACCAGATATGGAGATGGCGACTAGGGTTGCTGTTTCCATTATTAGATAATTTCAAGACCACGATCGATCTACGCTACGATAAGATCGTTTATTTACAACGAAATAGTATACAAAGTCAACAGATCTCAACCAATGCAATAGGATTTATGGCTACACAAACCGTTGAGGGTAGTTCTAGATCTGGGCCAAGACGAACTATTACAGGGGATTTATTGAAACCATTGAATTCGGAATATGGTAAAGTGGCTCCTGGATGGGGAACTACCCCCTTCATGGGTGTCGCAATGGCTCTATTTGCGATATTTCTATCTATTATTTTGGAGATTTATAATTCTTCCGTTTTACTGGATGGAATTTCAATGAGTTAGGTCCCATAAGAACCATGAAGTCCTAGCTTTTCAATCCAAAATGAATCACTTAGGACTCGGATTTCTAGGCCATTCTGGTAGTTCGACCGTGGAATTCCGTTGTTTCGGTATTTCCGGAATATGAGTGTGTGACTTGTTATAATTGATCCTATTGATAGTACAGAGAATAGGTCTGTCATCTCGATAGAGATGGTTCTACCTCGTCGGATATTCATTCTAGTATCTGGAGCACGGAATATATGGAATAGATCAAGAAATATTTGAACTATGATTCATACCTACTATTCAGACCTCGCGACCGGACTCCAACAAATTTTCAAACAACGAGATATTTCATAAATCGAACGATTTTTCTTCCTTCAGAATTATGCTTATTTTGACCGAAGGACCAATGTTTCTATGGATTTTTAGTCATTCCATCCATTCATTGAATAAGTGATGATCAAATGGTTCTTACTCAGAGAACCTTTGGGCTTAGCTTGGGCGCTTTATTGAATCATCGTGGTTCTAGTATGAATCTGAGGTTTCAATCGATTCATAGGGTCTCCACAAGAGAATTCCTATCAATAGTAAACAAAACATATAGTAAATCCGTATTACGCACAAACAAAAACAACAAATCCAAAATAAAATAAATAGGGGAAGAGAAGATTCAAGAGGCCTGTAATGATCAACATAAAGACGAATGAGCCAACTTGATATTTTGGCATTATCATCACAAAGAAGAGATTCCGGATTTTGGTTCCTTCGCTTCGTATCTTCAGGGACGATTGAATCAAGTGGCTAAGAAGTTTCAAACTTTCTATTACATATCCGTTGCAACCACTATTTGGGTGTTTTTGCTTGAGCCGTACGAGATGAAATTCTCATATACGGTTCTCAGAGGGGGAGTCTCTTTGGTTTACCTATCTCAATAAAGTATATGATTGGTTCGAGGAGCGTCTCGAGATTCAGGCGATTGCAGATGATATAACTAGTAAATATGTTCCTCCTCATGTCAACATATTTTATTGTCTAGGAGGGATCACACTTACTTGTTTTTTAGTACAAGTAGCTACCGGTTTTGCTATGACTTTTTACTATCGTCCGACCGTTACAGAGGCTTTTGCCTCTGTTCAATACATAATGACTGAAGCCAACTTTGGTTGGTTAATCCGATCAGTTCATCGATGGTCAGCAAGTATGATGGTGCTAATGATGATCCTACACGTATTTCGTGTGTATCTCACAGGTGGATTTAAAAAACCTCGCGAATTGACTTGGGTTACAGGTGTGATTTTGGCTGTATTGACTGCATCTTTTGGTGTAACTGGTTATTCCTTACCTCGGGACCAAATTGGTTATTGGGCAGTAAAAATCGTGACAGGCGTACCTGAAGCTATTCCTGTAATAGGATCGCCTTTGGTAGAGTTATTACGTGGAAGTGCTAGTGTCGGTCAATCCACTTTGACTCGTTTTTATAGTTTACACACTTTTGTATTACCTCTTCTTACTGCCGTATTTATGTTAATGCACTTTCCAATGATACGTAAGCAAGGTATTTCAGGTCCTTTATAGAGAAGACAGATCATAGATATTTG